ACTATACTTAACAATAAAATACTGGAAAAAGCCCACATACGACGGAGATTTTTTGTTGCTGTCGGAAAAAGAAGAAGTCCCACTCCTATTAACATAGGAACTGGAAGTGGAAGGAAAGGTATGATCCACGCATATTGATATGTCTGTTCCATAAAAAAAGTTTTTTAATTCTTAATTAATATTAATTGTTTCCGATTCACCGGATCTTACCTCTTTTTGAAAGGAGTCAATAAAAAAATAAAGATATGCACTAACTTAATAACTTAAATAGAAATAGAATTTTTGAATTTTTATTTCTTTTTATACTTATTCTTTAGAAGTTTCTGCTAAATACTTCAAATATTCAAATCAAGAAGTTACAATTGGTCAAATCATATGAAAAAAACAGATTACTTACTAGTCTCCTTCGAACTTTCAAATTCAAGTTAAATTAGGCATATTTTTTTCGCGAATTTGACAAGTTACTAAAAAAAAAAGAATATTCTTTTTTTTTAGTAATAATAAATAGTTTATGCGATTTTCCCATATCTTTCACGCATCTTATGTATTCTTTTTGATTTTAGAATCAAAAATATTATCTAGAAAAGAAATACATAATGAATTGACAAAGCGCAAATTTCTTTTGAACAATAGATGTCTTTCACATCCAGCTATACCAATGAGTAATCTCTTAATTTTTATTTAAATGGCAGTTCCAAAAAAACGTACTTCTGCATCAAAAAAGCGTATTCGTAAAAATTTTTGGAAAAGGAAGGGGTATTGGGCAGCGTTAAAAGCGTTTTCCTTAGGCAAATCTATTTCTACCGGGAATTCCAAAAGTTTTTTTGTGCAACAAACAAATAAAATAAGTAATAAAACATAACATGTTACAATAATCTGAATCGACTTGACTCACAAACTGACTCATTTCGTTTCGAAAATAAAATTCCCGCTTTCCATTCCCTGTTGAGTTAATCAATAGGAAATGGAATTTGTTTCGCTCTTAGAATTAGAATAAGGATTTTTCTCTTTACCGTACTGAATTCAAAAAACAAAAAGAATCCTTTTTTTTTTGACAAAAAAACATAAGATACGTAATTGTCTTTTTAGTATATTTTCTCATTTCCAAGGGGGGGAGTATTATTTTCCCTATCAGCCTCTTTCTTACAATAATATAAGCAAAAATATAAGGTTTTCTTTTTTCTCTAGATCCACGTTTTCTCTATAGAAAGGCGAGTAAAAAATCAAAATCATTGAAACTAATTGATTAAAATTCTAAACCTTTTTGTGCAACTTTCTTCTTTTTGGATTTTCTATGAATTCCTATATAGACTCCCATATATTTATTGCCATCAATCCATTCAAAAACACTTAACAAATTTTTTTGGATAAATATGTGTCAATTTTTACTGATCCAAAATTTTTTTGTTCATTGATAAAATGGATTTTTTGGTTTCGATGTTTGAAATCAAATAAATCAAAAACAGTTCATTAAAACAAAACAAAAATGTTTTTTTTTTGGGGGGGGTTCTATCCCTTAATTCATAGTTGGACTATCTAGTTTTCCAAGAGTTCAAGTCGAGGAGAGTCTAAAATACACACTAAAACTAAGACCCTAAATTCAAATAATGAACCTTCAAATACCTATTTGAACGAATTTTTATTCATCAATTTGAATCTTTCCTAAAAAATATTGCAACAATTTAATTCTTAAATCTAGACGATTGCTTATTCATAGGGTATTATGAATTCAAGACAAGCCGCTATGGTGAAATTGGTAGACACGCTGCTCTTAGGAAGCAGTGCTAGAGCATCTCGGTTCGAGTCCGAGTGGCGGCATGTCATCTCCTAAAAAAAGTAAATAGATCCTATAATGAATTCAATTTCCGATTTCCTTTTTATAATTATGGGACTCCTTAAAAAAAAATTATGATATTTTCAACTTTAGAGCATATATTAACTCATATTTCTTTTTCGATTGTTTCAATTGTAATTACAATTCATTTCATAACTTTTTTAGTCGATGAAATCGTAAAACTATATGATTCATCCGAAAAGGGGATGATAATGACTTTTTCCTGTATAACAGGATTATTAGTTACTCGTTGGGTTTATTCGGGACATTTTCCACTAAGTGATTTATATGAATCATTAATGTTCCTTTCATGGAGTTTTTCCCTGATTCATATAGTCCCGTATTTCAAAAAAAATCAAAATCTTCTAAGCACAATAATTGGACCAAGTGCTATTTTTACCCAGGGCTTTGCTACTTCAGGTCTTTTAACTGAAATACACGAATCCAAAATATTAGTACCTGCTCTCCAATCCGAGTGGTTAATAATGCACGTAAGTATGATGATATTAGGCTATGCAGCTCTTTTATGTGGATCATTATTATCAGTATCACTTTTAGTCATTACAGTTAGAAAAAAGAGAAAGTTTTTTTCTACGAATAATCATTTAGTAAATTTAAATGAGTCATTTTTCTTTGGTGAAATCGACTATATGAATGAACGAAGTA